CTTGCGTAGCTTAACTAAAGCATGACACTGAAGCTGTTAAGATAAACCCTAAAAAGTTTCACAAGCACAAAGGCTTGGTCCTGACTTTATTGTCAGCTCTTACTATACTTATACATGCAAGTATCTGCCCCCCTGTGAGAATGCCCATAACGCCCTACTGGGACAAAGGAGCCGGCATCAGGCACGCATCCCGCAGCCCACAACGCCTTGCTTAGCCACACCCCTAAGGGAAATCAGCAGTAATAGACATTAAGCAATAAGTGAAAACTTGACTTAGTTAAAGTAAACCTGGGTCGGTAAAAACTCGTGCCAGCCACCGCGGTTAGACGAGAAACCCAAGTTGACAAACAACGGCACAATGCGTGGTTAGGAAACCCCATAAAACTAAAGCCAAACCCTTTCATGGCCGTTATACGCATCCGAAAGCACGAAGCCCGACAACGAAAGTGGCTTTATCCCCCTGAACCCACGAAAGCTAAGGAACAAACTGGGATTAGATACCCCACTATGCTTAGCCCTAAACATTGACCTTAACCCTAACAAACATCCGCCCGGGTATTACAAACATGAGTTTAAAACCCAAAGGACTTGGCGGTGCTTAAAACCCCCCTAGAGGAGCCTGTTCTAAAACCGATAACCCCCGTTAAACCTCACCCTTCCTTGTTAATCCCGCCTGTATACCTCCGTCGTCAGCTTACCCTGTAAAGGCCACATAGTAAGCAAAATCGGCACAGCCCAGAACGTCAGGTCAAGGTGCAGCGCATGGTAGGGGTAGAAATGGGCTACATTCGCTAGCCCCTAGCGAACACGAATGGCGCACTGAAACATGGCGCCTAAAGGAGGATTTAGAAGTAAGCCAGAAATAGAGCGTCTCGCTGAAACTCGGCCCTTAAGCGCGCACACACCGCCCGTCACCCTCTCCTAGCACCCCCCCCCTCCTGTTTTAATAAAAAACTACCCCGCTAAAAGAAGAGGAAAGTCGTAACATGGTAAGTGTACTGGAAAGTGCGCTTGGCTAAAACAGAGTATAGCTAAACTACAGAATAGCATCTCCCTTACACTAAGAAGTCATTCGTGCAACCCGAATTACCCTGACACCAACAAACTAGCCCAATACCCCTAAAATTAACAAATCAATATTTATACCCCCTAAAACACCCCCTAAACTTAATTAAAATATTCTTTCCCTCAGTACGGAAGACAGAACAGGAACTACGGAGCAATAGAAAAAGTACCGCAAGGGAAAGCTGAAAAAGAAATGAAACAAACCAGTTAAGACTACAAAAGCAGAGATAAAACCTTGTACCTTTTGCATCATGATTTAGCCAGAAACTTCAAGCAAAGAGCTCTTTAGTTTGAAACCCCGAAACTGCGCGAGCTACTCCAAGCCAGCCTAAAAATAGGGCACACCCCCCTCTGTGGCAAAAGAGTGGGAAGAGCTTTGAGTAGAGGTGACAAACCTACCGAGCTCAGTTATAGCTGGTTGCCTGAGAATTGAATATAAGTTCAGCCTCCCAACTTCTTTATTCTTAAGCCCAGCCGCCACGGCTAGCAACCCCTAAGGACAACAAGAAGAAGAGAGAGTTAGTCAAAGGGGGTACAGTCCCTTTGAAAAAGACACAACTTTTCCAGGAGAGTATGGATCAAATTTACTCAAGGAACTATGTTAAAGTGGGCCTAAAAGCAGCCATCTTTTTAAAAAGCGTTAAAGCTCAGACATCCTACCCCCCCCCCCCATTATCCTGATATTCCCCTCCAACCCCCCTAATTATACCAGGCCGTCCTATAAACATAGGAGTGACCATGCTAATATGAGTAATCAGGAAGTCAAGACCTCCTCATCGCGCATCTGTAAATCGGAACGGACACACCACCGAACATTAACGGCCCCAATACAAAGAGGGTATTAAACACTCTACTAAAACACTAGAAATACCTTTAAACCCAAACCGTTTAACCTACACAGGAGCGCACTTAAATGAAAGACTAAAAGAAAAAGAAGGAACTCGGCAAACCCCTAAGCCTCGCCTGTTTACCAAAAACATCGCCTCTTGCTACACCCCGCATAAGAGGTCCTGCCTGCCCAGTGACACTAAGTTAAACGGCCGCGGTATTTTGACCGTGCAAAGGTAGCGCAATCACTTGTCTTTTAAATAAAGACCCGTATGAATGGCAAGACGAGGGCTTAACTGTCTCCTTTTTCCAGTCAATGAAATTGATCTTCCCGTGCAGAAGCGGGAATAAGTCCATAAGACGAGAAGACCCTGTGGAGCTTTAGACAATAGACCCGCTCATGTCAATCCTCTTAAATTAATACCGAGTAAACCAAATGGCCTCTGTTCTAATGTCTTCGGTTGGGGCGACCATGGGGAATTACAAAACCCCCACGTGGATTAGGAGCACCACCTCCCACCCTCCTACAAACCAGAGAAACACCTCTAGTTAACAGAACTTCTGACCTAAAATGACCCGGCAACGCCGATCAACGAACCAAGTTACCCCAGGGATAACAGCGCAATCCCCTTTCAGAGCCCATATCGACAAGGGGGTTTACGACCTCGATGTTGGATCAGGACATCCTAGTGGTGCAACAGCTACTAAGGGTTCGTTTGTTCAACGATTAAAGTCCTACGTGATCTGAGTTCAGACCGGAGTAATCCAGGTCAGTTTCTATCTATGAAGTGTTATCTCTTAGTACGAAAGGACCAGAGAAAAGAGGCCTATGCTACTGGCACGCCTCTCCCCTACCCGATGAAAAAATCTAAATCGAACAAGGGGGCACACTCCCTAAATAAAAATAATATTATGTTAGGGTGGCAGAGCCCGGAATTGCAAAAGACCTAAGCCCTTTCGACAGAGGTTCAAATCCTCTCCTTAACTATGCTTACAACTACGACTACACATATTCTCAACCCTCTGGCCCTCATCGTCCCCGTACTTTTAGCCGTTGCCTTTCTAACCCTCCTTGAACGAAAAGTTCTAGGATATATGCAGATACGAAAAGGTCCAAACATCGTCGGACCCTGAGGCCTTCTTCAACCCATCGCTGATGGGGTAAAACTCTTTATTAAAGAACCCATCCGCCCCTCTACATCTTCCCCAGTTTTATTTATTTTAGCCCCTATATTAGCCCTTACACTTGCTCTAACTCTTTGAACACCCATACCCATACCCTACCCCACCACAGACCTTAACCTAGGTATTCTTTTTATCCTTGCCCTCTCAAGCCTCGCCGTCTACTCAATTTTGGGATCAGGATGAGCCTCCAACTCAAAATATGCCTTAATTGGAGCTCTACGAGCCGTCGCCCAAACCATCTCTTATGAAGTTAGCCTAGGACTTATTCTTCTTGCAGTAATCATTTTTGCCGGCGGCTTCACCCTCCAGACCTTTCAAAACGCCCAAGAAAACACCTGAATAATCTTACCCGCCTGACCTCTAGCCGCAATGTGGTATATTTCAACCCTGGCCGAAACCAATCGAGCCCCCTTCGACCTGACAGAAGGCGAATCAGAGCTCGTCTCCGGGTTCAACGTAGAATACGCAGGAGGACCCTTCGCTCTTTTCTTTCTAGCTGAATACGCCAACATCCTTCTAATAAACACTTTTTCTACAATTTTATTCCTAGGTGCATCACGCATCCCAACCATGCCTGAGATTACCACTACAAATCTAATAACTAAAGCAGCCCTACTCTCGATCTTATTCCTATGGGTCCGAGCCTCCTACCCACGATTCCGATACGACCAACTAATACACCTTGTCTGAAAAAGTTTCCTCCCCCTCACACTAGCCCTAGTCATCTGACACCTTGCCCTCCCAACTGCCCTTGCAACTCTTCCCCCTCAACTATAAGGAGCCGTGCCTGAATAAAGGGTCACTTTGATAGGGTGAATCATGAGGGTTAAAACCCCTCCGACTCCTTAGAAAAAGGGGACTCGAACCCCTACTTAGGAGACCAAGACTCCTCGTGCTCCCACTACACCATCTCCTAGTAAAGTCAGCTAAGTAAGCTTTTGGGTCCATACCCCACCAATGTAGGTTAAACCCCTACCTTTACTAATGAACCCACTTATCCTCACTATCCTGCTCACCAGCCTTGGGCTTGGCACCACTATCACATTTGCAAGCTCCCATTGACTTCTGGCCTGAATAGGGTTAGAAATTAACACTCTTGCCATTATCCCCCTTATAGCCCAACGCCACCACCCACGAGCAGTAGAAGCAACAACAAAATATTTCCTAACTCAAGCCACTGCTGCCGCTATGATTTTATTTGCCGGCCTAACAAACGCCTGAATCACAGGAGAATGAACTATTCAACAAATAACCCACCCTCTCCCCACAACCATAGTCACTTTAGCCCTAGCCCTTAAAATCGGACTTGCCCCCTTACACTCATGACTGCCCGAAGTCCTTCAAGGGCTTGAACTCACCACAGGCCTTATCTTAACCACTTGACAAAAACTAGCCCCTTTCGCCATCCTCCTCCAAATACAACACACTAACCCAAACCTACTCATTGCACTAGGTCTACTATCCACCCTCGTTGGGGGATGGGCAGGCCTCAACCAAACACAACTCCGAAAAATTCTAGCCTACTCCTCAATTGCACACCTGGGATGAATGATCCTTGTACTACAATACTCCCCGTCCCTCACCTTCTTTACACTAGTTATCTATTTCATTATAACCTTTTCAGCCTTTCTGATGTTTAAGCTTAATAATGCCACAAACATCAACACCCTAGCAACATCCTGAACAAAAACACCTGTTATCACATCCCTTTCTCCACTTATTCTTCTTTCCCTAGGGGGTCTCCCTCCCCTGTCAGGATTTATGCCAAAGTGACTTATTCTTGATGAACTAACTAACCAAGAAATAAGCGCACTAGCAACGATTACCGCACTTTCAGCCCTACTCAGCCTATACTTCTACCTCCGCTTATCACACGCCATAGCCCTAACCATGTTCCCCCACAACCTTACCGCTTCCACCCCTTGACGATTTACCCAAAACCAACTCTCACTCCCCCTGGCAACTTCTACCACTCTAACAATTTTTCTTCTACCACTAACCCCCGCTGTAATCTCCTTAATCTCGCTCTAAGGGACTTAGGTTAAAAACAGACCAAGAGCCTTCAAAGCCCTCAGCGGGGGTGAAAATCTCCCAGTCCCTAATAAGACTTACGGAACTCTACTCCGCATCTACTGCATGCAAAACAGACACTTTAATTAAGCTAAAGCCTTACTAGAAAGACAGGCCTCGATCCTATAAAAACTTAGTTAACAGCTAAGCGCCCTAACCAGCGAGCATCTATCTACTTTCCCCCGCCTTTATTAGACCTAAAGAAAGGCGGGGGAAAGCCCCAGCAGGCGTTAACCTGCCTCTCAAGATTTGCAATCTTACGTGTAACACCCTGGAGCTTGATAGGAAGAGGACTCAAACCTCTGTTTATGGGGCTACAACCCACCACTTACTCAGCCACCCTACCTGTGACAATCACACGCTGATTTTTTTCGACCAATCATAAAGACATCGGTACCCTCTATCTTGTATTTGGTGCCTGAGCCGGAATAGTTGGCACAGCCCTTAGCCTTCTTATCCGGGCCGAACTAAGCCAACCTGGCGCCCTGCTCGGAGACGATCAAATCTACAATGTAGTCGTCACCGCACATGCCTTCGTTATAATCTTCTTTATAGTAATACCTATCATAATCGGGGGCTTTGGAAACTGATTAGTACCACTAATAATCGGAGCCCCAGACATAGCCTTTCCCCGTATAAATAATATAAGCTTCTGATTGCTCCCCCCATCTTTTCTCCTCCTCTTAGCTTCTTCGGCGGTAGAGGCCGGAGCTGGAACAGGGTGAACAGTATACCCGCCTTTATCAAGCAACCTCGCCCACGCAGGAGCATCCGTAGACCTGACCATTTTTTCCCTTCACCTAGCAGGGGTCTCCTCCATCCTAGGAGCCATCAATTTTATCACAACCATCATCAACATGAAACCTGCTACCATGTCTATGTACCAAATCCCCTTATTTGTATGATCCGTGTTAATTACAGCTGTCCTCCTACTCCTCTCCCTCCCAGTCCTAGCAGCAGGCATCACTATACTCCTAACTGACCGAAACCTGAACACAACTTTCTTTGACCCCGCCGGAGGGGGAGACCCGATTCTTTATCAACACCTATTCTGATTCTTCGGTCACCCAGAAGTCTATATCCTGATTCTACCAGGCTTCGGCATAATCTCACACATTGTTGCATACTATGCTGGTAAAAAAGAGCCCTTTGGATACATAGGAATAGTCTGAGCAATAATAGCAATTGGCCTTCTAGGATTTATTGTCTGAGCCCACCACATGTTTACAGTCGGAATGGATGTAGACACCCGAGCATACTTCACATCTGCAACAATAATTATCGCCATTCCCACTGGTGTAAAAGTATTCAGCTGACTAGCAACTCTACATGGCGGAAATATCAAATGAGACACCCCCCTCCTCTGAGCTCTGGGCTTTATTTTCCTTTTCACCATTGGAGGCCTGACAGGGATTGTTCTATCTAACTCCTCCCTAGACATTGTCCTTCATGACACTTACTACGTAGTAGCACATTTCCACTACGTTCTTTCCATAGGCGCAGTATTTGCCATCATAGCAGCTTTCGTTCACTGGTTTCCCCTGCTCTCAGGGTACACTCTCCACCCCTCCTGAGCTAAAATCCACTTCGGGGTAATATTTGCAGGAGTCAACCTCACATTCTTCCCCCAACACTTCCTGGGCCTGGCCGGTATGCCCCGCCGATACTCTGACTACCCAGACGCCTATACACTATGAAACTTAGTCTCATCCATTGGCTCAATAATATCACTAGTAGCTGTCATCATATTTTTGTTTATCCTTTGAGAAGCTTTCACCGCTAAACGAGAAGTCATGTCTGTAGAGCTAACCTCAACAAACATCGAATGACTTCATGGCTGCCCTCCGCCCTACCACACCTTTGAAGAGCCCGCCTTCGTCCAAGCTCGACATATTTAACGAGAAAGGGAGGAGTCGAACCCCCATAAACTGGTTTCAAGCCAGACACATAACTGCTCTGTCACTTTCTTCATAAGATTCTAGTAAAACTATTACACCTCCTTGTCAAGGAAAAGTTGTGGGTTAGACCCCCACGTATCTTAACCTTTAATGGCACATCCCTCTCAACTCGGATTCCAAGATGCAGCTTCACCCCTAATAGAAGAACTACTTCACTTTCACGACCACGCCTTAATAATCGTCTTCTTAATTAGCACATTAATTCTCTACATTATCATTGCCATAGTCTCAGCCAAACTCACAGACAAACTTATTCTGGACTCTCAAGAAATCGAAATTATTTGAACCGTCCTCCCCGCAGTAATCTTGATCTTTATTGCCCTCCCTTCCCTGCGAATTTTATACCTTATGGACGAAATCAATGACCCGCACCTTACAATTAAAGCAATAGGCCACCAATGATACTGAAGCTACGAATACACAGATTACGAAGACCTGGCCTTTGACTCTTATATAGTACCCACACAAGATCTCACCCCTGGCCAATTCCGGCTACTAGAGACAGACCACCGGATAGTAGTGCCCGTAGAATCCCCCATCCGAGTACTCATCTCTGCTGAAGACGTTCTTCACTCCTGAGCCGTCCCCTCCCTTGGACTTAAAATAGACGCAGTCCCCGGACGACTTAACCAAACCACTTTCATAACAAACCGACCAGGAGTATTCTACGGCCAATGCTCTGAGATCTGTGGCGCAAACCACAGTTTCATGCCAATCGTTATCGAAGCCGTCCCCCTTGAACACTTCGAAAACTGAACTTCCTTAATAATCGAAGACGCCTCACTAAGAAGCTAAACCGGTTAAAGCGTTAGCCTTTTAAGCTAAAGACTGGTGACTACCTCCCACCCTTAGTGGTATGCCACAACTCAACCCTACGCCTTGATTTACCTTTCTAGTCCTCGCATGACTAGTATTTTTTACCATCATGCCTTCAAAACTCCTGAGTTACTGATTCCCAAATGAGCCCACCTCCCCGGACTCAAAAATCCCTAATAGCAACCCCCAAAGCTGACTATGGTTTTAAGCCTGTTTGATCAATTCATATCCCCCACCCTCTTTGGAATTCCCCTTATTGCGCTAGCAATTCTTTTTCCACCACTACTACTTCCTACACCTACTCGTCAATGATTAAGTAGCCGAGCCCTAGACCTTATAGGATGGTTTTTAAAACGATTCACCCAGCAGTTACTCACCCCTCTCAACCAAGACGGCCACAAATGAGCACTGTTACTTACCTGCATAATAACATTCCTTCTATCAGTTAATCTGCTTGGTATACTTCCATACACCTTTACCCCTACCACTCAACTCTCAATTAATATAGGCTTTGCAGTTCCTATGTGACTAGCGACAGTAATTGTAGGAATACGAAATCAACCAACACATGCTCTAGCCCACCTCCTTCCAGAAGGAACACCCACCCCTCTTATCCCTGTCTTAATTATTATCGAAACCATTAGCCTGCTCATTCGACCTTTAGCCCTGGGAGTACGACTTACCGCTAATCTAACAGCGGGGCATCTTCTTATGCATCTCATCTCATCTGCCTTCATAGTCCTTATTAACCCCCTACCAACTGTTGCCTTCCTAACAATGATCTTACTCACTCTCTTAACCCTCTTAGAATTTGCTGTAGCAGCAATTCAAGCCTACGTATTTGTACTTCTCTTAAGCCTCTACCTACAAGAAAACACCTAATGGCACATCAAGCACACCCCTATCACATAGTTGACCCTAGCCCATGACCCCTTACAGGAGCTATCGCCGCCCTGCTAATAACCTCCGGAATCGCAATATGATTTCACTTCCACTACATGTCCCTTATACTCATCGGACTGGCTCTTCTGGTTTTCACAGTTATTCAATGATGACGAGACGTAGTTCGAGAAGGAACTTTTCAAGGACATCACACCCCTCCTGTCCAAAAAGGCCTTCGATACGGCATAATCTTATTCATTGCCTCCGAAGTGCTCTTTTTCCTAGGCTTTTTCTGAGCATTCTACCACTCCAGCCTTGCCCCCACCCCTGAACTAGGAGGAATCTGACCTCCCACAGGTATTTCCGCCCTTGACCCATTTGAAGTCCCCCTGCTCAATACCGCCGTTCTCTTGGCCTCTGGAGTAACTGTTACCTGGGCCCACCACAGTATTATAGAAAACAACCGCAAACAAGCCATCTACTCTTTAGGACTAACTATTCTTTTGGGACTATACTTCACCTTTCTCCAAGCCCTAGAGTACTATGAAGCCCCATTCACCATCGCTGACGGAGTTTACGGAACAACCTTCTTCGTAGCCACCGGTTTTCATGGACTTCACGTTATTATCGGAACAACATTTCTAGCCGTCTGCCTTTTGCGCCAGATTAAACACCACTTCACATCAAGCCACCACTTTGGATTCGAAGCTGCAGCCTGATACTGACACTTCGTTGATGTCGTATGACTTTTCCTTTATGTTTCTATCTACTGATGAGGTTCCTAATTTTTCTAGTACTAACTAGTATAGGTGACTTCCAATCACCTGGTCTTGGCTAAAACCCAAGGAAAAATAATGAATATGCTAACCACCATTTTATGATTCTCCCTGGCTATTTCAGTAATTTTAGCCACAGCCTCATTTTACTTACCCATAATCACCCCCAACCAAGAAAAACTCTCCCCCTACGAATGCGGATTTGACCCGATAGGCTCTGCCCGACTCCCCTTCTCCCTCCGCTTCTTTCTCGTCGCAATTTTATTCCTCTTGTTCGACCTAGAAATTGCCCTTCTCCTCCCAATACCCTGAGCAGACCAACTGCCCGACCCCCTACTCACTTTTACCTGAGCTAGCATTGTTCTTACCCTACTCACCCTCGGCCTCACTTATGAATGAACCCAAGGCGGCCTTGAGTGGGCCGAGTAAGCAGTTAGTCTAAACAAAACATTTGATTTCGGCTCAAAAATTTGTGGTTAAACCCCACAACTGCCTAATGACCCCCGTACATTTCGCCTTCTCATCAGCCTTCATACTTGGCCTCACGGGCCTTGCACTTCACCGATCCCACCTATTATCAGCACTGCTCTGCCTAGAAGGAATAATGCTAGCCCTTTTCATCGCACTGTCACTGTGGTCCCTACAATTAAACGCAACCAACCTTTCAACCTCTCCTTTACTTCTACTTGCTTTCTCTGCATGTGAAGCAAGCGCAGGTTTAGCGCTCCTAGTAGCCACCGCTCGCACCCATGGCACAGACAAACTCCAAAATCTCAATCTCCTACAATGCTAACAATTCTCGTGCCCCTAGTTATACTAGCCCCCCTCATCTGAGTAACCCCTGCCAAATGACTTTGACCTGTTTCCTTAACCCATGGCTTCGCAGTAACATTAGTAAGCCTTCACTGACTACAAAACCTATCAGAAAACACCTGATCCTTACTTAACCTCACCATAGGCGTAGACCAAATCTCCGCCCCCCTGCTCGTTCTATCGTGCTGACTTCTGCCCTTGATACTCCTAGCAAGCCAAAACCATATAACCAAAGAACCTGTGAGTCGCCAACGAACATATATCCTTCTTCTAATTTCCCTTCAATTCTTCCTCATCCTAACCTTCACTGCCACCGAATTTATTATATTCTTCATAATGTTTGAAGCCACCCTCATCCCTACCTTAATAATTATTACCCGCTGAGGTAACCAAGCAGAACGATTAAATGCAGGCATCCACTTCTTATTTTATACCCTAATTGGGTCACTCCCTCTTCTTGTTGCCCTCCTAGCCCTACAAAGCTCATTAGGGACCCTATCCTTCTCGTCCCTTTCCTATAATAACTTAAACCTGACAAACTCCTACACAGACACACTTTTATGAGCAGCCTGCCTAATTGCATTCCTGGTAAAATTACCCCTGTATGGGGTCCACCTATGACTCCCCAAAGCACACGTTGAAGCCCCTATTGCTGGCTCAATAGTACTGGCAGCAGTACTGCTTAAGCTAGGCGGATATGGCATGATTCGAGTGATAGCCATGCTAACCCCCCTAAACACAGAACTCTCCTACGCTCTTATCATTCTAGCCCTATGAGGCATTCTCATAGCAAGCTCCATCTGCCTTCGACAAACTGACCTAAAATCTCTAATTGCCTACTCCTCTGTAAGCCACATAGGCCTGGTAGTAGGGGGTATTTTAACCCAAACACCTCCAGGACTCACAGGTGCCCTCGTATTAATAATTGCCCACGGCCTAACCTCCTCTGCTCTCTTCAGCCTAGCAAATACCAACTATGAACGGACCCATAGCCGCACAATAATCCTTGCCCGAGGCCTGCAAATTATTCTCCCACTAATAGCAACCTGATGACTCCTCTCCACTTTAGCTAACCTGGCCCTCCCACCCCTCCCAAACTTTACAGGGGAGTTAGTTATTATTCTTGCCCTATTCAACTGATCCTGGCTCACTCTAGCCCTTACAGGGCTCGGAATACTAATCACCGCCGCCTACTCCCTTTACATATTCTTAATAACCCAACGGGGTCCCCTCCCTCAACACATCACAACATTAGACCCCTCCTATACCCGAGAACACCTGCTACTCGCACTACACCTGCTACCCTTACTAGCACTAATTTTAAAGCCCGAACTAGTCTGGGGCTTAAGTTGATGTAGATGTAGTTTAGCAAAACATTAGATTGTGATTCTAAAAACAGGGGTTAAACCCCCCTCATCCACCGAGAGAGGCTCGACAGCAATGAAAACTGCTAACTTTCACACCCTTGGTTAAACCCCAAGGCTCACTCATAATGCTCCTAAAGGATAACAGCTCATCCGTTGGTCTTAGGAACCAAAAACTCTTGGTGCAAATCCGAGTAGCAGCTATGCATCACCTCCCACTCATAGTAACCTCGAGCATGACCCTTATTTTCATTCTCCTATCTTACCCCATCTTAACCACACTTACCACCAATCATAAACCCCCGCTACTCCCCACAAACATCAAAACAGCAGTAATATTAGCCTTCTTCACCAGCCTTGCCCCCTTGTTCTTATTCTTAAACTTCGGCCTGCAAACAATCTCCACTGACTGAACATGAGCCACTATAAACACCTTCGACATCTCAGTTAGCTTTAAATTTGACCTCTATTCAATCATTTTCACACCCGTCGCTCTTTACGTCACCTGGTCTATTCTAGAATTCGCAACATGATACATACATAACGACCCCTACATAGCCCGCTTCTTTAAATACCTCATAATCTTTTTAATCGCCATAATAATCCTAGTTACAGCCAACAACATATTCCAACTTTTTATTGGATGAGAGGGAGTAGGGATTATATCTTTCCTTCTTATCGGATGGTGATATGCCCGAGCAGATGCAAACACTGCAGCCCTCCAAGCTGTCCTATATAACCGAGTAGGAGACATTGGACTAATCTTCACTATGGCCTGAATAATCACACATCTAGACTCCTGAGAATTCCAACAAATCTTCTACACCGCTAAAGACTTCGACCTTACCCTGCCAGCCCTCGGGCTTATCCTAGCTGCCGCTGGAAAATCAGCCCAATTTGGTCTTCACCCTTGACTTCCCTCTGCCATAGAGGGCCCTACCCCAGTATCTGCCCTACTTCACTCAAGCACCATGGTCGTCGCGGGTATTTTTCTTCTAATTCGCCTTCACCCACTACTAGAAAACAATCAGACCGCTCTGACAACTTGCCTTTGTCTAGGCGCCCTTACTACTTTATTTACCGCCACTTGCGCATTAACCCAAAACGACATTAAAAAAATCGTCGCTTTCTCAACTTCTAGCCAACTAGGACTTATAATAGTTGCCATCGGCTTAAACCAACCACAACTAGCCTTCCTTCACATCTGCACCCACGCATTTTTCAAAGCAATACTTTTCCTCTGCTCAGGATCCACTATCCACAGCCTTAACGACGAACAAGACATCCGAAAAATAGGGGCCATACACCACCTCACCCCGCTAACATCCTCCTGCCTCACTATTGGCAGCCTCGCTCTAACAGGCACCCCATTTCTAGCAGGATTCTTCTCAAAAGACGCTATTATTGAAGCACTTAACACATCTTACCTGAACGCCTGAGCCCTCACTCTCACCCTCCTGGCCACCTCGTTCACCGCAGTTTACAGCCTACGGCTAATTTTCTTTGTATCCATAAACTTCCCACGAATAAACGTCTTTTCCCCAATTAACGAAAATAACCCTGCCGTAATTAAACCCATCAAACGCCTAGCCTGAGGAAGCATTATCACAGGTCTCCTTATCACAACCAACCTAACCCCCACAAAAACCCCAATTTTAACACTTCACCCCTCACTTAAAATAGCAGCACTAACAGTTACAATTATTGGACTTTTAACAGCCCTCGAGCTAGCCAAACTAACAAACACCCAAATAAAAATCCTGCCTAACATTTCCTCCCACCATTTTTCCAATATACTAGGATTTTTCCCCCCAATCATCCACCAACTAATGCCTAAAATAAACCTAATGCTCGGCCAAACTATCGCCACCCAAACTATTGACCAGACTTGATTAGAAAAAACAGGCCCCAAAGCCCTCTCTTATTCTAATATAGTTATGGCCACCTCAACCAGCAACATTCAACAAGGATTAATTAAAACATACTTAACCATATTTCTTATTACCGTGATGATGGCCTCCCTCCTTATCCTCCTCTCTTTAACCACCTAAACTGCACGAAGAGCCCCTCGACTGAGACCACGAGTTAACTCTAACACAACAAATAGCGTTAATAATAAAACTCAGGCACTGACAGCCAATACATACCCCCCTCAAGAATACACTTGGGCAACTCCCCCCACATCCCCTCGCAAGAAAAAAAACTCCTCCAACTCATCTACCACAACCCAAGACAACTCATACCAACCGCCTCATAACAAACATCCCCCTACAAGCACCCCCGCCAGGTACACCACCCCGTACACCATCACAGATCAACTACCCCAGCTCTCAGGGTACGGCTCAGCTGCTAACGCAGCTGAATAAGCAAACACAACTAATATACCCCCTAAATAGATTAAAAATAAAACTAAAGACAAAAACGACCCCCCATGCCCCACCAAAACCACGCACCCCACCCCCGCCGTCACCACTAACCCCAACGCACCAAAATAAGGCGAAGGGTTTGAAGCTACAGCCACAAGACCTAATACAAGCAAAAACAAAACTAAAAATAAAACAAAAGTCATAATTCCTGCTAGGACTTCAACCTAAACCAATGACTTGAAAAACCACCGTTGTTATTCAACTACAAGAACCTTAATGGCCAGCCTACGAAAATCCCACCCCCTACTCAAAATCGCTAACGATGCTCTAATTGACCTCCCCACCCCCGCTAATATCTCCGCTTGATGAAACTTCGGTTCTCTTCTGGGACTATGTTTAATCACTCAGATCCTCACAGGACTATTTCTCGCCATACACTTTACTGCAGACATCACTACCGCCTTCTCATCCGTAGCCCACATCTGCCGAGATGTGAACTACGGCTGACTAATCCGCAATATCCACGCTAACGGCGCATCTTTTTTCTTCATTTGTATTTACCTCCATATCGGCCGAGGGCTCTACTACGGTTCTTTCCTTTATAAAGAAACTTGAAACATTGGAGTAGTTCTCCTACTCCTAGTAATAGCCACTGCTTTCGTAGGATACGTTCTTCCCTGAGGGCAGATGTCATTCTGGGGGGCCACTGTAATTACCAACCTACTATCAGCAATCCCATACGTAGGAAACACCCTAGTTCAATGAATTTGAGGGGGATTTTCCGTGGACAACGCCACCCTCACACGATTCTTTGCCTTCCACTTCCTCCTTCCTTTTATCATTGTCGCCGCCAGCATTCTACACCTCCTCTTCCTTCACGAAACCGGATCAACTAACCCCGCCGGACTAAACTCGGACGCAGATAAAGTTTCCTTTCACCCTTACTTCTCTTACAAAGACCTCCTAGGATTTGCCATTCTGTTGACTACTCTAACATCACTAGCCTTATTCTCACCTAATCTCTTAGGAGACCCAGACAACTTCACCCCCGCAAACCCGCTCGTCACCCCTCCCCACATTAAACCAGAATGATACTTCCTTTTTGCCTACGCGATCCTTCGCTCTATCCCTAATAAACTAGGGGGAGTCCTCGCCCTACTATCCGCCATTTTAATCCTCATAGTAGTTCCTGCTCTCCACACATCTAAACAACGAAGCTTAACATTCCGCCCCCTATCACAAATCGTTTTCTGACTCCTGGTTGCAGACGTAGTCATCCTTACATGAATCGGAGGAATGCCCGTCGAAGACCCCTACGTCATCATTGGACAAGTAGCATCTATCCTTTATTTCCTAATTTTCCTTGTACTCATGCCTTTAACTGGCCTTCTAGAAAACAAGGCATTTTCATGAAAGTGCACTAGTAGCTCAGTAAAAGAGCGTCGGTCTTGTAAACCGGAGGTCGGAGGTTAGATCCTCCCTACTGCTCAGAAAAAAAAGACTTAAACTCTTACCCCTAACGCCCAAAGCTAGGATTCTCTATTAAACTACTTTCTGTAAGCTTTTACAGCATTAAAAATATTTTTAGTACATATATGTATTTATACCATTAATATATTTTAACCATTTCATATAATGCATCCCGACATTAATTAAAATTCCACAAACCTCGAATTTAACCATTCGATTCATAAGTATTAAAACGAAGCTAGACAAAAACCATTAAATTCAAATATAATAAAACCTTTCTAAAGTATAAATCGAAACTTCAACTTTCAATAAAATCTTCATACAGTCAAGATATACTTTGACCCAACATCTCGTCAATCTCACCAAAACAAGATGCTCACAATATTTAACTAAAGGCAGATACACTTTGACTCAACATCCCGTCATACCTCAAAATTAATGCGCAGTAAGAGACCACCAACTGGCTCATTTCTCAAAGTTAATCATCCATGTAAGGTCAGGGGTAATAATTGTGGGGGTTTCACTCAGTGAATTATTCCTGGCATTTGGTTCCTATTTCAGGGCCATATATTGATATTATCCCCCATTCTTTCATCGACGCTTGCATAAGTTAATGCGTTTAACCATACTCCTCGTTACCCAGCAAGCCGAGCGTTCACTCCAGCGAGCAAGGGGTTTTTCTTTTTTTTTTCCTTTTCACTTGGCATTTCAGAGCGCGCACGGTCCTAGTTGACAAGGTAGAACATTTTCCTTGGAACAAAGAATTAGTATGAATGATAAAAAGATATATATAGAAGAATTGCTTAACTGTTATCAAGAGCATAATATGTGTTTATTACTCCTATCTTTCCTAAGATCGCCCCCTTCTTAACAACTCCTCGTCTCATGACGTTTTTTCGCGTCAAACCCCCCTACCCCCTAAACTCCTGAAGTCCTTAACACTCCTGCAAACCCCCCGGAAACAGGAAGACCTCTAAGAATTTTCAACATTCCTCCCCAAAACAAATGTAATTTATAATATTACATTATTAAAAACTTATTAAATCAAATTTTCCACTACTAACCCCGGACCTTTTTTTACCACATTTTTATGTCCTGACTAACTATTTAAAACCATATATAAAACACCTATTTTTCACTTTAATATATTATTTAAATTATGCG